CCCGACGTAGCAAAGCCTTGGGTAAAAATAGTACTTGAGGCAGTTATTGTGGTTAAATAATTTTTTCGTTTTTTAAAATAGGGCACTATATGAATAAGGGAGAAACTCCATGAAAGAAAAATTAATGATTCATATAAATCACTTAGTGGGAAATGACCCGAATAAATCCAACGAGTGATTAATAATCCTGTTAGACATAAAAAAGTAGCTAGCATCCCCTTTTCTGACGAATCATATGGTTTTATGATTTCATTGCCCAATAAGGTTATCAAATGAATTGTAATCACAATTGAAACAATAGAAAAGGAAATATGAGTTAATATATGCTCTAAAGTTGAAAATATCATAAAAAAGAAAAAAGGTGGGGATCCCCCATATTAATATTAATTATTGGGAATTTAATTTATTTTTATTATAGGATCTATTGGATCTCGTTTAGAAGATGGCATGCCGCCACTCGGACTCGAACCGAGATGCTCTAGCACTGCTTCCTAAGAGCAGCGTGTCTACCGATTTCACCATAGCGGCTTGCTCGAATTCATAATAGCCTATTTATATTCAATAGTCGAGATTGAACAAGTCAATTCAATCAAATATGTTTTTTTAGTAAAAATGAAATTGATAAAAAAAATGAGTTCAAAAGTCAATTTGAAGATTCATTAGTTTCATTTATTTTCCTTTAAGTGTCCATTTATCTTAGGGCTTTTTACGTAGTTTATGCGATTCTAAAATCGAACTCTTGCAGCTATAGAAATCTCTCGCTAGAATAAAAAAACTTTTTTCATTTTTTACGCTTATTGTCATGTCATTATTTCTGGTTTATCTTATTTTATAATCATAAATTTGAAACAAAAAAGAAATTTTCTCAATGAATCTAAAACTATTTTGTATTTGGAGTACTGCAAATTGACACTTGTACATAATATAATAATATCTCAACAATCAAGTTCTTTTATTGATTCTTTTATTGATGATCTGAAAATTGGAGATATATGGTAAATGCAATAAATTAAGAAGTTAGTTTTTAACATGGAATCCATTAGTTTCAACAATCTGCCCTTCCCGAAAAAGATAAAAAATTTTATTTATTGGAATTGTAAAGGTCGATGGGGAAAAAAAGACTCCCCACCACCAAAATATGAGTGAAAACATACAAAAAAAAAAATAAAAAATTGTATTTATTTTTTTATTTAGATTTTTAGATTTAGAATTCAGAAAATAGAAGAATTATTCTTTTAGACATAACATTAAGATTCTATTTCATATTAATATGAACTTTTATTTTATATTAACAAATTACTGATCCAATTTTTTGAATCAAATGCATTTCGATTATTCCAATATTTTAGGACTTATTTGTTTGTCGTACAAAAAAACTTTTTGAATTCCCGGTAGAAAGAGATTTCCCTAATGACAAAGCTTTTAACGACGCCCAATATCCTTTCATTTTCCAAATATTTTTACGAATACGCTTTTTTGATATCGAAGTACGTTTTTTTGGAACTGCCATTTAAAAATGAAGAAGTTACTCATTGTTATAGTTGGATGTGAAAGACATCTATTGTTCTATTATTATTCTTATTCATTATCTATTTTTTCTCTAAATAATATAATATTCTCTTCATAAAAAAGAAATATAGATATGTCAAAGATCCATGAAAACTGGATCAAAAATGACTCTAAATAACAAAATATTCCGTAAAACCAAAAATTTTTGGTTTGGAACTATTAGTTCGCGTTGTTTATCTCTCAAAGTTATATCTTTAGAATCTGCATGTCATAGAAATCAAATCAATAAAAAAAGAATCTAAAAGACCTTTATTTTCGGCATTCTATACTTGATTTACATGTAATAAAATACCAGGATTGTACTTTTGACTAATAAATTGATAGTCAAACTAGAAAAAAATACAACTAAATTCAATTTTAAAATTCGAATGAGACTAGTAATAAATCTGTTAAAAGATACGTGGTTTGATAAAAAAGGATCTCAGTCATTTTTGATCCTTTCTCGCTAAAAAGTTTATTTTAGTTCCATATTTTTCTAAACTTTACTAATAAATTGTTTTGATTGAAATGGAAAACAATCAATCCCATAATGAATTAGTTAATTAATTGAAAATTAGTTAATGATGAAATAAACTAACTAAAATCAAGAGTTTTTTTCATTAGACCGATGACCTTAGTTAATCTTATAATTCGTATCAGCATCAAGTACTCTTTTTAGGCTAAATTTTTATCCTTGCTCTATGAATATAAATTTTGATTACGATAAATTATTATATTTTTATTTTCCTATTATAAGTGTTCGTTTTTTTATATGTCACTTGGTCATATCATTTGACCAATTGTAACTTCTTTTTTGAATATTTGAACGGTTTTGAAAAGACTCAGAATAATTAATATTAATAAATACTAATATAAACTTCTTAAATCAGTTAGTGCATATCTTGATTTTTTATTGACTTTTTCGAAAGGTAAGATCCGGTGAATCGGAAACAATTAATTAAGAATAAAAAACTTTTTTTATGGAACAGACATATCAATATGCATGGATAATACCTTTTCTTCCACTTCCAGTTCCTATGTTAATAGGGTTGGGACTTCTTCTTTTTCCGACGGCAACAAAAAGTCTTCGCCGTATGTGGGCTTTTCAGAGCGTTTTGTTGTTAAGTATAGTCATGATTTTTTCCATGAATCTTTCTATTCAGCAAATAAATAGTAGTTCTGTCTATCAATATGTATGGTCTTGGATTATTAATAATGATTTTTCGTTAGAATTCGGATACTTGATCGATCCACTTACTTCTATTATGTCAATACTAATCACTACTGTTGGAATTTTGGTTCTTATTTATAGTGATAATTATATGTCTCATGATCACGGGTATTTGAGATTTTTTGCTTATATGAGTTTTTTCAGTACTTCTATGTTGGGATTAGTTACTAGTTCAAATTTGATACAAATTTATATTTTTTGGGAATTAGTTGGAATGTGTTCGTATCTATTAATAGGATTTTGGTTCACACGACCTGTTGCAGCAAAGGCTTGTCAAAAAGCCTTTGTAACTAATCGTGTTGGCGATTTTGGTTTATTATTAGGCATTTTAGGGTTTTATTGGGTAACGGGGAGTTTCGAATTTCGTGATTTATTCCAAATATTCAATAACTTGATTTCTAATAATGAGGTCGATTTTTTATTTGTTACCTTGTGCGCTGTTCTTTTATTTGCCGGTGCGATTGCTAAATCTGCACAATTTCCTCTTCATGTATGGTTACCTGATGCGATGGAAGGGCCGACTCCTATTTCGGCCCTTATACATGCTGCTACGATGGTAGCAGCGGGCATTTTTCTTGTAGCCCGACTTATGCCTCTTTTCATAGTCATACCCCACATAATGAATTTTATCTCTTTGATAGGGATAATAACAGTTTTTTTAGGAGCTACTTTAGCTCTTGCTCAAAAAGATATTAAGAGGGGTTTAGCCTATTCCACAATGTCTCAATTGGGTTATATGATGTTAGCTTTAGGTATGGGGTCTTATCGCAGTGCTTTATTTCATTTGATTACTCATGCTTATTCTAAAGCATTATTGTTCTTAGGATCGGGATCCGTTATTCATTCAATGGAAACTCTTGTTGGGTATTGTCCAAAAAAAAGTCAGAATATGGTGCTTATGGGAGGTTTAACAAAACATGTACCAATTACAAAAAATTCTTTTTTATTAGGTACACTTTCTCTTTGCGGTATTCCACCCCTTGCTTGTTTTTGGTCCAAAGATGAAATTCTTAATGATAGTTGGTTGTATTCACCTATTTTTGCAATAATAGCTTGGTCTACGGCGGGATTAACGGCATTTTATATGTGTCGGATTTATTTACTTACTTTTGAAGGACATTTAAACGTTCATTTTCAAAATTACAGTGGAAAAAGGAATACCCCCTTATATTCAATATCGCTATGGGGTAAAGAAGGTTCAAAAAAAAGTAACAAAAACTTTTGTTTGGTAACTTTATTAAAAATGAATAAGAATGGACGTCCTTCTTTTTTTTCAAATAGAGTATATAAAATTGATGAGAATGTAAGAAATATGACCCCACCCTTTCTTTCTATTCCGAATTTTGGCAATACCAAGACTTCTTTGTATCCTTATGAATCGGATAATACGATGTTATTCCCAATACTTATATTAATTATATTTACTTTGTTCGTTGGATTCTTAGGAATTCCTTTAAATCAAGACGTGGATATATTAACAAAATGGTTAACCCCTTCTATAAATCTTTTACATAAAAATTCAAATAATTCAATAGATTGGTATGAATTTTGTAAAGATGCCTTTTTTTCAGTCAGTATAGCCTCTTTCGGAATATTTATAGCATTTTTTTTATATAAACCTGTTTATTCATCTTTTCAAAATTTCGACTTAATTAATTCATTTTTTAAAATGGGGCCTAGGAGAAATTTTTATGACAAAATAAAAAATGCTATATATGATTGGTCATATAATCGGGGGTACATAGATGCCTTTTATGGAACATTCTTGATTGTGGGGACGAGAAAATTCGCCGAATTCACTCATTTTTTTGATAGACGAATAATTGATGCAATTCCAAATGGAGTTGGTCTTATCAGTTTCTTTGTAGCAGAGGTTATTAAATCGGTAGGGGGGGGACGTATTTCTTCTTATCTGTTCTTTTATTTTTCTTATGTATCCCTTTTTTTAGTAATTTACTACTTTTTGAATCTTTAAGTCTTTAAGAAAAATCCATTTCATGAATAAAATGTGACCAATTATCCAACCAACAAAACTACTTGTTACAAATAGCATCTTGCTGTTGCATCGAAACATAAAAATGTTGACTAATCTCGCTAACATTGAACTTGGTAAAATGAAATGATTGAATAATTGAAAAATGAGATTATTCAGGAATACACATTGAATGCTGAGATTACGCATTGAATTTCTGGTAGTAGATCCATAATCAAAGAAGTGTTT